TCGAGGATACACGACAGAAGGAATTGCTCTATCTCCAAACTTCACCTTCACCAAGCGTAGGTTTCTTTCACTAATTTGTTTTTTCTATTCCTAACTACGTTCTTTTTCTCGTAAAAGTTAGGGGTAAAAAAAACAAGAAAAAAATCAAATCGCACCATCTCTGTAATAGGTAAATGCCTTTTTTTCTCCTAAAGTTGTCGGAATTATTCGTAATAAAATATTGGCTACAATTGAAGAGGTCTTATCAATAAAATTTCCATTTATTCGAGATCTAGGCATAATTAGCAATTCATTCTATAATTCTTCTCATCCCCCCTTCGGGGAAAACGATCCCACAAAAAAAGGAATTGTACAGTACAAAATAACATAAAAACAGACTAATTGGAAAAATGTGGTGTCCCCCTTTTTGGACAAAGATGAAATGAAATAGTTGAATCAGATTAGATTTCATTCCAATTTCGTAGTATACCAATGACTATTACTATTTCATCTAAGTTGAATAACCAAGTTTCCTATGGATTTGGATAACTCGAGAAGTTTTGATTTGGTTATGATCCAAAAAGGAAAAAGAATGGAATAATCATTCCATGATAAAATCAAGTTCAAATAAAGTAACCATCCTTTTTGTTTGCATAACGTGTATGTGCCACACCATACAATTTAAATAGAAAAATTCATCGGACGATTCATGAATTTTGAATAGATCCATGGGGTAGCTGATGAAAGAAGTTGTTGTTGATAAATAGGAAATTGAAAAAAAAAAAAAAAAGTTTCTTCTTAAATTAAGATGAGTGACTCGCTATTCATTCGAGTTTTGGTCAAGAATAACATTCTGTCGGAGAGATGGCCGAGTGGTTAAAGGCGTAGCATTGGAACTGCTATGTATACTTTTGTATACCGAGGGTTCGAATCCCTCTCTCTCCGTTTCTTTTCATTCATCCACGTTACCGACTACAATGTATAAAATCAAATAAGAATTGATATCGTTATTATAACAGTAAGACCCTTATTTAATAGAGATTCTCTATCCCTAATTACATCCCTGTGATAGGTAAAATACAAATAGAAAATGGATATTGAAAAGAAGAAAAAAGAAAAAGAATCCTATTGCCGATCCATTTGTGATACGTGAATGAGACAGGGCACAAGGTACTCTATTTACTTCAGCGAAAGGAGTCAAAATCGTATGAAACTTGTTATTTTCGTTAGAATCAAGTCTGACGGGAATAATATTCTACGACCAACAACTCATTTATTTTCAGGCCGATCCATTTACTATCTATTATTTGATTTACAAATCCTTTATATTGTAAGGAGTCAATAGTCAAATGGTTTGGCAATTCCCCGTGGGGGGATGAAACAAGATAATTTTGAATCAGAGCTTTCGATCTTTCTTTATCCTTCGTAGTAATAATATCTCGAGGTTTGCAACGATAACTTGGTATATCCACTATACGACCATTAACTAAAATGTGTCTATGGTTAACTAATTGTCTGGCTCCAGGAATGGTCGAAGCCATACCTAATCGAAAAAGGATGTTATCCAAACGCATCTCAAGTAGTTGTAGTAAAACCTGGCCTGTTGACCCTTTGGCTTTTCCAGCAATATGCACATATTTAAGTAATTGTCGCTCTGTCAGACCATAATGAAAACGCAATTTCTGTTTCTCTTCTAAACGAATACGATATTGCGATCTTTTTCCAGAGCGCAATTGGGTTTGAAGATCACTTCTGGATCTGGGTCTTTTACTAGTTAGTCCCGGTAAAGCCCCCAGCCGGCGTATTTTTTTGAAACGAGGTCCTCGGTAACGAGACATATAAAGGCTCCTTTTTGATTCACTTTCATTTGACAAAAAAATATAAATTCAGACTGAACTAAAGGATCCGCAAAGCAAAACTCAATCTATCAATCTACTAAAGTCCTACAAAACAGAATAGAATAAAAGAAATTTTATAAATATTCGGATTTTTTGTATATATATAGGAAATTCAAGTGAAGGCTACCTTTTCCAATTCCTTCTTTAGAGATCTAATTGTTCTAGTCAACTTTTTTATTCATAGCTATAGCTTAAAGTTACCATGACATAATAGATCGGTGACCCGACATTTAGAGAAAGCGAAAGTAGATATTTTAAATCATGGAAAGAAAAAATCGATAAAGAAAAAGAGCCGGCTATCGGAATCGAACCGATGACCATCGCATTACAAATGCGATGCTCTAACCTCTGAGCTAAGCGGGCGGATATAAGAGCAATAGTGTATAGGAATACAGAATACAGGAAACTATCGGATCTTAGCTATTACCTAGTGATTCTTCTTCTTTTTTTATTTCATTTATTGATTATTGAAATTTATTCTATTTCTTAGTTATTAGTTATAGATTTTAGACTCTATTTAGAAAATAGAAAAGAAAACTATTTAGATATAGATAAATTCGATATCTAAATAGAAATTGAATTCCATATTTATATATATGATATGAAAGAAAATAGAAATGAAATTCGAATTTGAAATGAAAAAAAAAAAAGATGAAATTCAAATATTCAATCAAATTCAAACACAAAGATTAGATATAAAATTAAAAAATATTCAATTTACAATTGAAATCTTAATTCAATTATGAATATGATTCATATGAAGATGAATATGAAATCAATACAATAAATCAAATATGAAATTCAATCTTCAATAATATTATGATCATTTCATTTGATAATAATTCAAATCATATTCTGAATAATTCAGTTATGATCATTAGAATGGTATCATTCTAATCGTGGAACTAGAAAACTAGACTAGAAATCTCAATTTCGCGTAACGAAACTATCTATATCCTAAATCCTAATAGTATATCCTAAATCCTAATAGATAAATAGTAATCATATTCTATTGATTTATATTCGAATAATGGAAGACTAAAACTGAGAAAAATTTTGATTCTATCATTATACACAAGAGGACAAAAAAAAGAATCGACCGTTCCACTATTAAAAACTGCACTGTAAAAATTAAGGAGTAGGAAAGGCATAGATATATGTGGGATATATCTATCCATATTGAATTGCGGATACATCAATGATAGAATCATTTCGGATTGAAACAAATAGGGTTCATCCAATAGAGATGAAATGATAGAATATAGAATAGAGGGTGGGCAAAAAATAAAATATCAGCATACACTTTTTCGATATAGTAATCATTACCTAATGAATTCAATAGTGCCAAGATCGATGAAAGAGGGGGATGGAATTCCAACTGGATCCTTGTCTCAAAGCAAAAGGGGGGATATGGCGAAATTGGTAGACGCTACGGACTTGATTGGATTGAGCCTTGGTATGGAAACCTGCTAAGTGGTAACTTCCAAATTCAGAGAAACCCTGGAACTAAAAATGGGCAATCCTGAGCCAAATCTTTGTTTTGAGAAAAAAAAAATGGAAAATGAGAATAAAAAGGGATAGGTGCAGAGACTCAATGGAAGCTGTTCTAACGAATGAAATTGACTACGTTACGTTAGTAGCTAAAATCCTTCCAGAAAGGATAACCTTATATACCTAATACATACGTATACATACTGACATAGCAAACGATTAATCACAACCCGAACCTTCTATTTTATAATACATATTAGTCTTATATACTATATACTATTATGATATGAGTATTAGTAAGAGTATAGGATAGGGATCTATGGAAACCCTCTATTTCTATTCTCTATTAATTACTATTAATTACTATTAATTAGAATGATAGAGATCAAAAAATCTATCAAAAATTGAAGAATTATTGTGAATCAATTCCAATTGAAGTTGAAAAAAGAATCGAATTCAAATATTCAGTGATCAAATGATTCATTCCAGAGTTTGATAGATCTTTTGAAGATTAATTGGACGAGAATAAAGAGAGAGTCCCATTTTACATGTCAATACCGACAACAATGAAATTTATAGTAAGAGGAAAATCCGTCGAATTTGAAAATCGTGAGGGTTCAAGTCCCTCTATCCCCAAGAAAAAGCCCATTTTACTTCCTCACTCTTTATTTATCCTCATCCTCTTTTTTTTAATCAGTGGTTCAGTTCAAACAAAATTCAATATCTTTCTCATTTCATTCACTCTGTTCTTTTGCAACTGGATCCAAATAGAAATCCTCGTATCTTCTTCCAATCTTGTATAGTACGATACCTGTACAAATGAACATATATGTTCAAGGAATCTCCGTTATTGAATCATTCACAGTCCATATCATTATACAAAGAAAGTCTTCTTTTTGAAGACCTAAGAAATTCAGGGGCTAGGTCCAATTTGTTAAGACTTTTTTAGTTCCTTTCATTGACATAGATACAAGTACTTTGCTAGGATGATGCACGGGAAATGGTCGGGATAGCTCAGTTGGTAGAGCAGAGGACTGAAAATCCTCGTGTCACCAGTTCAAATCTGGTTCCTGACACGTAAATAATGTATCGGATAGATATTCATACCTCATACAAATGAATGAAATTCATTGAGACTGAGCCGTATCGGGCTAGATATTCTTTACTTTCTTTTTCATTTTTATTTTTTATTTTAGCCCATCCACAATACGAATTCAAGTCCAGTTACTCTGTTTCATCTAGAAGGGAATGTCAAGATGCTCATTGATTGAAATGAAATCTGGAGTCGTGTCGTATAAGTAAAAAGGGGGTTTCTTATCATTCAATGAGCATCTTGAATTTCATAAAAATTGGGCGTAATATAGTCTTTACGTAAGGGCCAGCCTATCCAACTTTCAGGCATCAAGATACGTTTAAGGCGAGGATGATTCTCATAAGAAATTCCCAACATATCATAAGATTCCCGTTCCTGAAAATCAGCACTTCTCCAAATCCAGAAAACTGACGGGGTTTGAGGATTACTCCTGGGAGCAAAGACTTTTATGCATACCTCTTCTGGTTTATCTATACCATACCGTATTTTCGTAAGGTGATACACACTAGCTAAAAATCCGCCTGGTGCTACATCATAGG